ATTACATTTTGTTTTTTAGTTTCTTTTTTTTTGTTGTTATTTTCTTGTTTTTTTTTTTCAATAAGTTTATATTTTATAATAATAGATTTGGTTGTAATATTTGAATATGAATTTATAGCTTTAAATTCTAATATTATTTGTATATCTATTTTATTAGATTGAATGTCTTTATTATTTATGAGATTTGTTTTATTTATTTCTTCTATAGTTATTTTTTATAGAGATGAATATATACATGGAGATTTAAATATTCATCGTTTTATTATATTAGTATTTTTATTTGTTATGTCTATAATGTTTTTAATTATTAGACCTAATTTAATTAGAATTTTACTAGGATGAGATGGTTTAGGTCTTGTTTCTTATTGTTTAATTATTTATTATCAAAATACAAAATCTTTAAATGCTGGAATATTAACAGCTTTATCAAATCGAATTGGTGATGTTGGTATTTTAATATCTATTGCTTGAATAATAAATTATGGGAGATGAAATTTTATTTTTTATTTAGATTTTATGAATAATGATTATGTAATAAGAATTATTAGATATTTTGTGGTTTTATCAGCTTTTACTAAAAGAGCTCAAATTCCATTTTCTTCTTGACTACCAGCTGCTATAGCTGCTCCTACTCCAGTTTCATCTTTAGTTCATTCTTCTACTTTAGTTACTGCTGGGGTTTACTTATTAATTCGTTTTAATTTTTGTTTTTCTAGAAGATTGATAAGTATTATATTATTTTTTTCTATAATAACTATATTTATATCTGGTTTGGGTGCTAATTTTGAATATGATTTAAAAAAAATTATTGCTTTGTCAACTTTAAGTCAATTAGGTTTAATAATAAGAATTTTATTTTTAGGTGATTATAATTTAGCTTTTTTTCATTTATTATCTCATGCTTTATTTAAGGCTTTATTATTTATGTGTGCTGGATGTATAATTCATAATTTAATTAATTGTCAGGATATTCGTTATATAGGATCTTTAATTAATTTAATGCCTTTAACTTGTACATTTTTTAATATTAGAAATTTTTCTTTATGTGGATTACCTTTTTTATCTGGATTTTATTCAAAGGATTTAATTTTAGAAGTTTTTTCAATAAATTATTTAAATTTGTTTGTATATTTAATTTTTTATGTTTCTATTGGTTTAACAGTTAGATATTCATTTCGTTTAAGTTATTATACATTATTTAATTCATATAATTTTTATTCATTAAATAGATTGAATGATCAAGGTTTAATTATATTAAAGGGTATAGGAGGATTAATTATATTTGTAATTTTTGGTGGGTGTATATTATCTTGATTAATATTTCCTACTCCTTATTTTATTTGTTTATCTTTTAATCTAAAAATAATAGTAATTTTTTTTATTATAATTGGTTTATTTTTAGGATATGAATTTTCTAAATTTAATTTTAATTATGAATTAAAGTCTAATAATTTATTAATATTATTTTTAGCATCTATGTTAAATATACCAATTTTATCTACTTATTTTGTAAATTTTTATTTTTTGAAGTTTAGAGATTTTTATTATAAAAATGTTGATTTAGGATGATTTGAATATTTTGGTTCACAAAATTTATATCAAAATATTAAATATAATTCTAATTTTTTTCAATTGTTATTTAATAATAATTTAAAAATTTATTTTATTTTTTTAATTATTTTTATATTATTATTAATTATTTATTTTAATAGCTTATATTTAGAGCATAATATTGAAGATATTAAGGAAACTTTGGTTTTAAGATATTTATAAAATATAAATTTAATTTTACAATGAAAATGTAATGTTTTATTTAAACTATATAAATAAGAAATATAAACAGAATTTCACTGCTTAAAATAGAAATTAGAAGTTTCATTTTGAATAACATATTTCTTTAAATGGAATATGAATTCATTTTTATCATTAACAGTGATAGACCTCTATTTTGGTTTCATTTAATAAATAAGGATGATTATCATCAAAATATTAGGTCGAAACTAATTACAAAATTTTTGTTTCTTATTTAAGATAAATTGATATTTTCAATATTTTTTAAATGCAAATTAAATGTTAATTTTAACTATTATCCTATTTAACTCAATTTAATGCACCTTGATTTCATTCATGATATAGACCAATTAATAGAATTAAAATAAAAAGAGTCGTTACTATTGAAAATGCTATTATTCTAGTTATTTTTATTGTAATTACTAATGGAAATAAAAGTGTAATTTCTACATCAAAAATTAAAAAGATTATTGCAATTAAGAAGAATTGTAATGAGAAAGGTATTCGAGCAGAAGATTTAGGATCAAAACCACATTCAAAAGGTGATCTTTTTTCTCGATCAATGATTGATTTTTTTGATAAAAATCTTGAGATTAATATTACTACTAAAGTTAATGCAAATGTAATTAATCTTATTATTTGTATAATGTTAATTATTTATACTATTAACTAGATCTTTTAATTGGAAGTTAAAAATAATTTTTATACTATATAAATATCTACCTCATCAGTAAATTGAAATATAAAGAAATAATCATACTACGTCTACAAAATGTCAATATCAAGCTGCGGCTTCAAATCCAAAATGATGATTAGATGAGAAATGATTTTTTAACTGTCGGAATATGCATACTGTTAAAAATGTTGTTCCAATAATTACATGAATACCATGAAATCCAGTTGCTATAAAAAATCTTGATCCATATACTGAATCAGCAATAGTAAATGTTGATTCAAAATATTCATATCCTTGAAGAATTGAAAAGTAAATTCCTAAAATAATTGTTAGGATTAATCTGTAAATTGATTGTTTATAGTTATTTTCTATTAATCTATGATGAGCTCATGTAACAGTAATTCCTGAAGAGATTAAAATAAGAGTATTTAATAATGGAATTTGAATTGGATTAAATGGAATAATTCTTTTAGGAGGTCATATTATTCCAATTTCAATTCTTGGTGAAAGTCTACCATGAAAGAATCTTCAAAAAAATGATACAAAAAATAGTACTTCTGAGGTAATAAATAAAATTATTCCTCATCGAAGTCCTTTTACTACAGTAAAAGTATGTAATCCTTGAAAGGATCCTTCTCGTGAAGTATCTCGTCATCATTGATATATAACTAATAATGTACAAATTCTTCCTAAAGTAAATAAATTTATTTCATATAAGTGAAATCATTTAATAATTCCTACTAATAATGTTATTGATCTAAATGCACCAAGAATAGGTCAAGGTCTAATTTCTACTAGGTGAAAAGCATGATTTTTATTTGACATTAATTTACTTCTCTAGAATATAATGTTCTTAGAATTGAAAATACATAAGATTGAATAATTGCAACTGCAGATTCTAAAAGTAATAATAATAATTGTGATAATATTAATATATTAATTATAATAAATGATAATTTATTTCCTGTTCTTCCTATTAATGTTAATAATAAGTGACCAGCAATTATATTTGCTGTAAGTCGAATTGCTAATGTTCCTGGTCGAATAATATTTCTAATAGTTTCAATACATACTATAAATGGTATAAGAATTGTTGGAGTTCCTTGTGGAACTAAATGAGCTAATATTCTAGTTGTATTATTAATTCATCCGAAAATTATTAATCTTAATCATAATGGTAAGGATAAAGTTAATGTTAAAACTAAATGACTAGTTCTTGAAAAAATGTAAGGAAATAATCTTAAAAAATTATTAAATAGAATTAATGCAAATAAAGATACAAATATTAGAACTCTAATTTTTATTTTTTTAATTTTTAGGATAATTTTGAATTCGTTACTTAGTGTTAAACAAATTTTATATCATAAAAAATTAATTCGTGAGGGAATAATTCAATATATTGAAGGTAAAATAATTAACCCTAATATAATTCTTAATCAGTTTAATGATAGGTTTATTCTAGTTGATGGATCAAATCTTGAAAATAGATTTGTTATCATTTTCATATAATATATATTTTTTTGGAATCTTTTTTTTTATTATTATTTGTATAAATTAATGAGAAATAATTTATAACATTAAATAATATGAAAATTATAATAAAAAAAATAAATAAATTTAATCAGTTAAGTGGGGCTATTTGTGGAATTAAGAATTATTAATTGATTAATAATTTTAACTTGACAAGTTAATGTTATATTTTAACTAAATTCTTCATTAGAAGTAATTGCTAATTTACTATAATATGGTTTAAGAGACCATTACTTGCTTTCAGTCATCTAATGATAAATTTTTAATTCATTCAATAAAATATTTTGGATAAATTCTTTCAACTACAATTGGTATAAATCTATGATTTGTTCCACAAATTTCTGAACATTGTCCAAAAAATAAACCAATTCGATTTATATAAAAAGTAGTTTGATTAAGTCGTCCTGGAGTCGCATCAATTTTTACTCTTGAAGATGGAATTGTTCAAGAGTGAATTACATCTGAAGATGATACTATTATTCGAATTTGTGTATATACTGGTAAAGTTAAACGATTATCAACTTCTAATAAACGAAATGAAAAGTTATTTTGTTCATTAGAAGGAATTATATATGAGTCAAATTCAGCATTTTTAAAATCTGAAAGTTCATATGATCAATATCATTGGTGACCTATAGTTTTTACTGAAATGAGAGGTGAATTAATTTCATCTAGTAAATATAAAAGTTGTAATCTAGGTAAAGCAATAAAAATTAATGTAATTGCAGGAGAGATTGTTCAAATTAATTCAATTATTTGTCCTTCAAGAAGAAATCGATTAATATATATATTTTTTATTATTATAATCATAATGTATATAACAATTAATGTAATTATAATAAGAATTATTATTGTATGATCATGGAAAAATGTTAGTTGTTCTATTAAAGGTGAAATTCTATCTTGAGAATTTAAATTTATTCAAGTTGCCATTTTCTAAAAAAAGTATTACTTTATATTTGGATCTTAAATCCATTGCACTATTCTGCCATATTAGAAGTTTACTAATATTGGAAGTTCAGAATATGTATGTTCCATGGGTGGTATATTTTGGATTCATTCATTAAATGTTGGTATATTTACAGCATATGAATTTTTTCGTATTGAATTTATTCTATCTCATATGATATAAATTATTAATAAAATTCTAGCAGTTCTAATTAGTGATCCTATAGATGATAATAAATTTCATGATAAATAGGCATCTGGATAATCTGAATATCGTCGAGGTATTCCTCTTAATCCTAAGAAGTGTTGAGGGAAGAATGTTAAATTAACTCCAATAAATATGGATAAAAACTGGATTTTTAGAAGTTTTTCATTTATTGATAAACCTGTAAATAATGGAAATCAGTTTACAATTCCAGCTATAATTGCAAATACAGCTCCTATTGATAAAACGTAATGGAAGTGAGCAACAACATAATATGTATCATGTAAAATAATATCAATTGATGAATTAGCAAGAATCACTCCTGTTAATCCACCAATAGTAAATAAAAAAATAAATCCTAAAGCTCATATTATTTGTGGTGAGAAATTTATTTGAGTTCCATGAATTGTTGCTAATCATCTAAAAATTTTGATTCCAGTTGGAACTGCAATAATTATTGTAGCAGATGTAAAATAAGCTCGTGTATCAACATCTATTCCTACTGTGAATATGTGATGAGCTCAAACAACAAATCCTAGTAAACCAATTGCTATTATTGCATAGATTATTCCAATTGAACCAAAAGTTTCCTTTTTTCCTCTTTCTTGAGTTACAATATGAGAAATTATACCAAATCCTGGTAAAATTAAAATATATACTTCTGGGTGTCCAAAGAATCAAAATAAATGTTGATATAAAATTGGATCACCCCCACCGGCAGGATCAAAAAAAGATGTATTTAAATTTCGATCTGTTAATAGTATAGTAATAGCACCAGCTAAAACAGGTAATGATAATAATAATAAAATTGCTGTAATTAATACAGCTCATACAAATAATGGTAAACGATCAAATGTTATTCCTGTTAATCGTATATTAATAATTGTACTAATAAAATTAATAGCACCTAAAATAGAAGAAATTCCAGCTAAGTGTAATCTAAAAATTGCTAAATCTACAGAAGATCCTCTATGGGCAATATTAGCTGATAATGGTGGATAAACAGTTCATCCAGTTCCTGCACCATTTTCAACAATTCTTCTTATTAATAACAAAGATAATGATGGGGGTAATAATCAAAATCTTATATTATTTATTCGAGGAAAAGCTATATCTGGAGCTCCTAATATTAATGGTACTAACCAATTTCCAAATCCTCCAATTATAATTGGTATAACTATGAAAAAAATTATAATAAAAGCATGAGCAGTTACAATTACATTATAGATTTGATCATTTCCAATTAATGATCCAGGATTTCCTAATTCTGCTCGAATTAATAATCTTAATGATGTTCCTAGTATTCCAGCTCATACTCCAAAAATAAAATATAAAGTTCCGATATCTTTATGATTTGTTGAAAATAATCATTTATTTAGTAAAATGACCGAGTTTTAGGTGATAAATTGTAAATTTATTTACGGAATAATTCCTTTTACTAGTTTTGTATTCAATTATGATTTTAAATTGCAAATTTAAAGGTGGTTTAGTAACTCAAAACTTAATGATTTTTTAATTTTATAGTTGTTTTTAATAATGGTAAGGCTTAAAGGTATTTCTTTATTTACAACTTTGAAGGTTGGTAGTTTGTAAATTAACTTAAATCCTTATTAAATTTCGTTTAAAGCGATTGTTATAAGGATTAATCTAAAAATTATAAAAAAATTTAATATACTAGTAAATATGATATTATTTTTGTTATTGATGTTAATTTTTCAATTAATTTGATTTGTTTTTATAATTAATGTTGATATTGAGATTCGTATGTATACAAAAATTATAATTAGTGTAAATACAATTATAATAATTGATAGAAATATTATTTTTATTTCAATTATGGTTTGAATTACTAATCATTTTGGTAAAAATCCTAGAAATGGAGGAATTCCTCTTAAAGATAAAAAATTTAATATAAATATGATTTTTGTTGAGTATGATTCATTTATTATTATATATAATTGATTTAAGTAATATATGTTTTTTATTGTTAATGAAATATTAATGGTAATTATTGCATAAATTAAAAAATATAAAATTCAAATAGATTTTTCAGTTATTATAGCTGCTATTATTCATCCTATGTGATTAATAGATGAAAATGCTATTAGTTTTCGTATTCTAATTTGATTAAATCTTATTATTCTTCTGATAATTATTCCTGAGATGATAATTGTGTAATTGAATATATTTAATTCTGTATTATATATATATAATACTATTGGGGCAATTTTTTGTCAGGTTAATATAATTATGCAATTATTTCAATTTAATCCTTCAAGGACTTCTGGAAATCAAAAATGGAGTGGGGCTATTCCTATTTTTAATAAGAGTCCTGAATTTATAATTAATATTATTTCTGAATTAAAAATTGTTGATGTAAAGTTTATTTTTCATATTATTATAATAATTGATATTATAATTATTGTTGAGGCTAGTGCTTGAGTGATGAAGTATTTAATTGAAGATTCTGATGATAAAATATTTTTGTTTATAATAATTGGGATAATTGAAAGTAAATTAATTTCTAGTCCAATTCATATTCCTAACCATGTATATGCTGAAATTGAAATTATTGTTCTTATTATTAAAATGGTTATAAATATTAATTTATATATTTTAGTCATTAAAAAGAAAAGTATTACTTTATATTTGGGGTATGAACCCAAAAGCTTTATTTAGCTTATCTTTTTATATTTTAGTATATGATGTATAAAAGTTTTTGATACTTTAGGAGATAGTTTTATTCTATCAAATATAATGAAGGTAATTTTTGTTACGTGTTTTATTCTATCAAAATAATCCTTTCCTCAGGCTCTTCATTTCTTTTTTTTTAATGAAAAAAAAATACCAATTTAGAATATTTTTTAATATAATAAAGTAAGTTTAATTAATTTTAGTTAAAATTATAAGTTCATTTTTTTTGAGGTTTGTATAGATTTATTTATATTATTAGTTTTTTGTTTTTAATAAAAAATGAATTAGAAATTTGAATTTTTTTTTATAGAAATTTTTTTCTTTTTTGTATTTTGTTTTATCAATAAAAATTAACTTAATATAACTAACTAATTATAACTTAATTAATGAGATTTAATTATATAATATTTAATTTTATATTAATTAAATTTTTATATATTAATATATATATATATACAAATAATAATATAATTGAAGAATTAATGTTAATAAAAAAAAAAGATTTATATATTATTTGATAAATAAATATATAATTTTCTAATTAATTTTTATAAGTTTAATTAAATTAAAAAGAAAAAACTAATATATATATTAATATTTAATTAAATAATAAACATTGTATCAAATAAAATTTTAGATAATAGTTAAATTATATAATAGAATAAATATATTATATATTTATAAATCAATAATAGTTATATATATTATAATATATAATTATTAAATAATGTCTTATAAATAGATAATTAGAATTATTAAATAAAATTGTATTAATTATTAATAAGTAAATCATTTATATAAAAATGAAGTTTACTAAAAAAAAAAAAAAACTCCATCTATTTAACTACAAATTAATTTTTCTTTACATTATTAAAAACTAAATTTTGAATAATAAATTTAATTTATGTAGCTTATTATATATGAATCTTTTTTTAAAAAAAAAATTAATTCATCGGAGTAATTTTTTTTTATATAGAATTTATTATTCATAAGGTAAATTTAATTTATAACAAAAATTAATTTTATTGATAATATTTATTTTTTTATAATTTAAATTATTTATTTTCGATATTAATTAAAATTAAAACCAAATCTTAGATTTTTTAAATTGTTATATAAGATATTTCTTTCTTAAAATAAATTTGTCATTATTTGTAATTTTTATATAAATTTTAATTTTAATATAAAAATTTCTTTATAATTTTCTTAAATTTTTGTAAAAATTTTAACTTTTTTAATTTTTTTAAAAAATTTGATTTTATTGATTTTATAATTATTTTTAGTATTTTACGATTATTTTTTATTATTTATTTTAAATTAAAATTACAGTGAAAATTTTTTAATAGGTTTATTTTATGAATTTATTAAATAAGTTTTTAGAAAATTATTTATTTAATTGGGGTATTAAGTGAATATAATTTGTTTAATTAAAATTAAATTAATTTTTATTGGGGTGTAATTTATTGATTAATTTTAGTTAATGTAAGGGGGGTACTGATTTTTTTTTTTACTATTTTTATGTTTAGTTAATTTTTACTTTAATTTTAATTTATTTATTTAATTTATAAATTTATTTATTTTTTTATTTATAAATTTGAAATTTTATATTATAAATTATTTTTATATTATAAATTATTTTTTTTATAGTTTGAATTTATTTATTTATTAATATTGATTTTATTTTTAAATTTGAATAATAAAGTTTTATTTTAACTTGAAATTTAAGTATATTATTAATTAATATGTATATTTTTATTTAAAAAATTATTTATGCAGTTTTTAATATTAAAAAATTATTAATGTAAGTTTTAATAATTAATTAAAAAATTAATAAAATTTGTGCCAGCAATTGCGGTTATACAAATAATTTAATTTAAATATATTGGTTAATAATTAATTGTTTAGTATGAATTTATTGTTAAAATTTTTAGGTGAAATTTAAATTTTAATATAATTTTACTTTTTTATATGAATTTATTAAAATTAATATTAAACTAGGATTAGATACCCTATTATTATAATTGTAAATTTATTATACCAGATTAGTATTAGTTATTTTCTTGAAAATTAAAAAATTTGGCGGTATTTTAGTCTATTCAGAGGAACCTGTTCTATAATTGATAATCCACGATTAGTTTTACTTTTTCTTTACTTGTATATCGTTGTTTATGAAAATTTTATAAGAATATGAATTTTCAATAAGTAGTTTATAGTTAATTTCAAATCAAGGTGCAGATTATGAAAAAGAAGTAATGGGTTACATTAATTTTATTTTTGGTTTATTATTTTAAATAATTTTATTAAATTGGATTTGATAGTAATATTTTATATATTTAAAATATGATTTTAGCTCTAAAATATGTACATATTGCCCGTCGCTCTCATAAAATTGAGATAAGTCGTAACAAAGTAGATTTACTGGAAAGTGAATCTAGAATGATCAAATTAAAGCTTTATATAAAGTTTTTTATTTACATTAAAAAGATTACTGTTTAATTCAGTATAATTTGAATTGTATTAATTTATTTATTTATTTTTATTAAAATTAATTTTATTTTATTATTTAAATAGAAAAATTTATATTTATTATAGTTTACTAGTAAAGTGATTGAATATTTTTATATTTTTAAAAGAAAAATTTATTTTTTGTACCTTGTGCATCAGGGTTGATTAATTTTATGATTATAATTAATTTTTCTCGAATTAAAAAGTTCTAATTGAATATTATATAATTGTTTCATAAATTTTTATAATTTTTAATTAGTAATGAAATGTTATTCGTTTTTTAATATATCTAGTTTTTTAAGAAAAGAATTAAATTCTTTTATTATTTATTTATTAATTAATTTGTAGTTAATAATTTTTAGTAAAAAATATTTAAAGGGATGATCTTTTATATATAATATTAAAAATGTATTTATTTATAATTATTGTATAATTTGAATTGTTAATCATATGAATAATTTAATAGTTAATTTTATTTATTTTAATATTTTTATTTATTTTAGTTTTTATATTAAAAAGAAAAGTTTAATTTTATTTCTTTTGTTATAATGATTAAATTAGTAGATAATTTTGTTTAAAAAATATATTTATTGTTAGGTAATAAAAAGGAACTCGGCAAAATTAATTTTTCGCCTGTTTATTAAAAACATGTCTTTTTGATTATAATTTAAGGTTTAATCTGCTCAATGATTATTTAAATTGCCGCAGTATTTTGACTGTGCAAAGGTAGCATAATAATTAGTTTTTTTATTGAAAACTGGAATGAATGATTGGACGAGAAAATTTCTGTCTCTTTATTATTTTAATTGAATTTTACTTTTAAGTTAAAAGGCTTAAATTTTTTTAGAGGACGAGAAGACCCTATAGAGTTTAATTTTTATTTAGTTAATTATTTTTAGTATTTATTTTTATTATTTAAATAAAAATTTAGTTGGGGTGACTTAAAGATATAAATAACTCTTTTAATTTTTTATCAATTATTTTTGATTATAAAATCTTTATTTTTAATTTTAAAATAAATTACCTTAGGGATAACAGCGTAATTCTTTTTTAAAGTTCCTATTGAAAGAAGAGCTTGCGACCTCGATGTTGGATTAAAATTTATTTTAGGTGTAGAAGCTTAAATATTAAGTCTGTTCGACTTTTAAAATTTTACATGATCTGAGTTTAAACCGGTGTAAGCCAGGTTGGTTTCTATCCTTAATTATTTAATATACTTTAGTACGAAAGGACCAAGTATTTAATTAATAATTTTTAAATTGAATATTATTATTACTTTGGCAGAATAGTGCAATGGATTTAGAATCTTTATATGTATTTAATACAGGTAGTACTTGTTTATAAATGATTTTTTATTAATATTTATTTCTTATTTAATTTTAATTTTGTGTGTATTAATTGGGGTAGCTTTTTTGACTTTACTTGAACGTAAGGTTTTAGGTTATATTCAAATTCGTAAAGGTCCAAATAAGGTAGGTATATTAGGTTTTATTCAGCCTTTTAGTGATGCAGTAAAATTGTTTTGTAAGGAGCAAGCTAGTCCTACAATGTCTAATTTTTTTTTATATTATTTTTCTCCTGTTTTTAGTTTATTTTTATCATTGTTATTATGGATATGTTTACCTTTTTTTTCTGGATTTTTACACTTTACATTGGGATTTATATTTTTTTTTTGTTGTTCAAGACTTTCTGTTTATACAATTATGATGGCTGGTTGATCATCAAATTCTAATTATTCATTATTAGGAGCACTTCGTTGTATTGCTCAGACTATTTCATATGAAGTTAGATTGGCTATTATTTTATTGTCTTTTTTATTTTTGATTTCGAGACTTAGAATTTTTGATTTAATAATTTATCAGCAATATATTTGATTTTTTTTTATGTCTTTACCTTTAGCATTAATTTGATTTACATCAAGATTAGCTGAAACTAATCGTACTCCATTTGATTTTGCAGAGGGTGAATCTGAATTAGTATCTGGTTTTAATGTTGAATATAGAGGTGGAGGATTTGCTTTAATTTTTATATCAGAGTATGCTAGAATTTTATTTATAAGAATATTATTTATTTTTCTTTTTTTTAGTGGTTCTTTAATTAATTATTTATTTTTTTTTATAGTTACTTTTATTTCTTTTTTGTTTGTTTGGGTTCGTGGAACTTTACCTCGTTATCGTTATGATAAATTAATATATTTAGCTTGAAAGGGATTTTTACCTATTTCTTTAAATTTTATGATATTTTTTTTTGGTCTTAAAATTTATATTTTTTCTTTAATTTTTTAGTTAATTATTTTTAGTATAAGTCAATAAGATATATTAATCTTTTTTTATATTTTCAAAATATATACTTATACAAGTTCATTGACTATTTATATAAAATTAAATCTCATCATTTGAATATAATATAATATAAAGGAAAAAATATGAAATATGAAATTGTTAGGATTTGTCCTGTTAAAATAAATGGTTCTTCAACTGGTTTAGCTCCAATTCAGGTTAATAATATGGCAGTTCTAATAAATGTTCAAAATAAAATTTTATTGATTGGATAGAATGAAATTCTTTTAATATTTTTTTTATATAAAGGTATAATAACTAAAATAAAAATTGATATAAAAAGTGCAATTACTCCTCCTAATTTATTAGGAATTGAACGTAGAATAGCATATGCAAATAAAAAATATCATTCTGGTTTAATATGAGCAGGTGTAACTAATGGATCAGCAGGTCTAAAATTATCTGGATCTCCTATTATATATGGATATATTATAATAAATAATGTGAATATTATTAGTATAATAATTAATCCTACTAAATCTTTAGAAGTAAAATATGGATGAAATTGGATTTTGTCAATATTGTTAGTTGTTCCTAATGGATTTAATGATCCATTTTGATGGAGAAATATTAAATGAATTATTGCTATTCCTAAAATAATAAATGGTAAAATAAAATGTAAAGCAAAAAATCGTGTTAAAGTTGCATTATCAATAGCAAATCCTCCTCAGATTCATTGAACAATTCTTGTTCCTAAGTAAGGAATAGCTGAAAGTAGATTTGTAATTACAGTTGCTCCTCAAAATGATATTTGTCCTCAGGGTAGAACATATCCTAAGAATGCAGTTCCCATAATTATAAGGAATATTATTACTCCAATTGTTCATGTTAAATTTTGTAAATATGATCTATAATATAATCCTCGTCCAATATGTAAGTATAAGCATACAAAAAATATTGATGCTCCATTTATGTGGATAATTCGTATTAATCATCCATAATTTACATCTCGACAAATATGTACTACTCTATTGAATGCTATTGAAATGTCTGAGCAATAATGTATTGCTAGAAATAATCCTGTTAAGATTTGAATTATTAGACATATTCCTAGTAATGATCCAAAATTTCATCAAGTTGAAATATTTGATGGTGAAGGTAGGTCAATAATTATATTATTTATTATTTTTAATAATGAATTTTTTTTTATAATTTTCATTAGTTGTATTTTCGTAAAGGTCCTCTTTGAATATTAGTAATTTTTCTTACTGCAATTAATGTGATTAATAAATAAATAATTAAGGTTAGTGATATTATTATTATTGGATATATAATAAATTTATTTAAAGATAGTTTAAATGAAATCAAATTTTTTAATATTAATAGATCTGAATTTATTGAGTTAATTACATTATAAATGGGGTCTGTTAATATTGATATAATAATAATTAATCTTATTGTTGCAATAATAAATATATTAATTTTTCTAAATGAGAATTTTTCATTTGAAGCTACTCTTGTTATATAAATAAATAAGATTAGTATTCCTCCTACTATTACAATAAATAAAATATATGAATATCAAAAATTTATTGATATAGAACCAGTTCATATTGAAATTAATAGTGTTTGAATTAATAAGATTATTCCTATTGATAAAGGATGTGAAATAAATATGAATATAATTGTTATTGTTAGTATAATTGTAGTTAATATAATACAGAGAATAGTTTATTTAAAATATTAATTTTGGAGATTAATGAAAAGTTTATTCTTTTCTCTGAAGTTTTAAAAAAATTGATTTTATTTTTGGTTTACAAGACCAATATTTTTATTTAAATTATTAAAACAATGTTAATTTATAGATTTGGAATTTTTATTTTTATGTATTTAGTAGGTTTAACAGTTTTATGTTTTAAATGTAAGCATTTACTTTTGATATTACTTAGTCTTGAATTTATTGTTTTATCTTTATTTTTAGGATTAGTTGTTTTTATATTAACATTTTATTATGAAAGTTATTTTTTAATAATTTTTTTATCTCTTAGAGTTTGTGAAGGTTCTTTAGGGTTATCTATTTTAGTTTCAATAGTTCGTTCTTATGGGAATGATTATTTTAATATATTTAATTTTTTATGATAAAATTTATTTTTATATTATTATTTATGATTCCTTTAAGGTTTTTAAATATTTATTTTTGACTTTTTCAAATTTTATATTTAATTATATTTATAGTTTTTTTTTTTACTTTTTCTTATAGTTTTTATTTTTCAATAATTAGATATAGTTTTGGGTGTGATTATTTAAGTTTTTTTATAATTTTACTTAGAATTTGGATTTGTTTATTGATATTGATATCAAGAGAAAAAATTTATTTTTATAATAATTTTTCTTGTTATTTTAATTTGGTAATTTTATTTCTTTTACTTTTTTTAATTTTAACTTTTTGTTCAATAAATATATTTGTTTTTTATTTATTTTTTGAAATAAGATTAATTCCTACATTATTTTTAATTTTGGGTTGAGGATATCAACCTGAACGTATTCAAGCTGGAATATATATATTTATATATACATTATTTGGTTCATTACCTATAATAATTTCACTTTTTTATATTTATAAAAAGGTTGGTAGTTTGGATTTATATTTTTTATATGATATTGATTTATTTTATTTATATATTTGTACTATTGTTGTATTTTTAGTTAAGATGCCTATATATATTGTTCATTTATGGTTACCTAAGGCTCATGTTGAGGCTCCGGTATCTGGGTCTATAATTTTAGCTGGAATTATATTAAAATTAGGTGGATATGGTTTATTACGTTTTATAAAGATTTTTTTATCTATTGGTATAAAAATTAATTTTTTTTTTATTAGAATTAGATTGATTGGTGGATTTTATATTTCTTTAATTTGTCTTCGACAAATAGATATAAAATCTTTAATTGCTTATTCATCTGTTTCTCATATAAGATTGGTTTTAGCAGGTTTAATAACAATAAGAACTTGGGGATTTTATGGTTCTTTTTTAATAATAATTGCGCATGGGTTATGTTCTTCTGGTTTATTTTGTTTATCTAATATTTCATATGAACGTTTATCAAGTCGTAGATTATTTTTAAATAAAGGTTTAATTAATTTAATACCTAGAATATCTTTATGGTGATTTTTATTATGTTCATCAAATATAGGAGCTCCATTTTCTTTAAATCTTTTTGGTGAAATTATATTAATTAATAGAGTTATTTCTTGAAGTTGATTAACATTTATTTTTTTATGTTTAATTTCTTTTTTTGGTGCTGCATATTCTTTATATTTATATTCTCATAGTCAGCATGGAATATTTTATCAAGGTATATATTCATTTTCTTCAGGAAGAATTCGTGAATATTTATTATTATTTTTACATTGAGTACCATTAAATTTAATTTTTATATCAGGTGGAATTTTTATATATTATTTAAATAGTTTAATTAAAATACTGATTTGTGGTGTCAGAGATATATTTATATTTTAAATA